GATTCATGGGGATAAAAGAAAGTTGTTGTATTAAAGCCAACATTAGCAACAGTAAGAAAAGTTCTATTTCTTACATTATTACTAACTTGATATGCTTTCTTGCAAAAAAAAGAAGTTCTTTTGTTATTATTCATTTTTAATAATGGTACTAAACAAAAATTTCTGTTAATTTTTTTTTCTTCTTCTTTACCCCATAGAGAGATTGAATAAAACGAGCTACTTTTTTTTCCACTGTAATTTTGAAAATGAATGTTTAAATGTCCTTCAAAAGTAAGTAAATAGATCCGAAACATATAAAATGCGGTTAATCCCGCTGTTGAACAAGCTATTATTGCAAAAATAGGGGAAAACAACAAACTATCATTAAGAATTTCATCTTTAGACCAAAAACAAGCAAGGGGGGGAATACCACAAAGAGAAAGCGTCCCTAATAAAAAGGCAGTTTTTGTAATCGGCACATGTTTTGTCAAACCACCCATAAGAATCATATTCTGGCTTTTATCGGGAGAATATCCAACGATAGCTTCCATTGAATGAATAATGGATCCCGATCCTAAAAACAACAAAGCTTTCGAATAAGCATGAGTAATCAAATGAAATAAAGCGGCTCGATAAGACCCTATACCTAGAGCTAACATCATATAACCCAATTGAGACATTGTAGAATAGGCTAAACCTCTCTTAATATCTTTTTGAGCAAGAGCTAAAGTGGCTCCTAAGAGTACTGTTATTATACCTATCAAAGATATTATATACATTATAGAAGGGATGACTATAAAAAGAGGAAGAAGTCGAGCTACAAGAAAAATTCCCGCCGCTACCATCGTAGCAGCATGTATAAGAGCCGAAATAGGAGTAGGACCCTCCATGGCATCAGGTAACCATACATGAAGAGGAAATTGCGCGGATTTAGCAATAGGTCCCACAAATAATAGAAAAGCGCACAAAGTAAGGAATAAAGGATTTACTTTATTATTAAAATTATTAAAAATCAAGTTATTGAATATTTCGAACAAATCCTGAAATTCGAAACTGCCAGTTATCCAATAAAGACCTAAAATTCCTAATAATAAACCAAAATCCCCTACACGATTAGTTACAAAAGCCTTTTGACAAGCATTCGCTGCAATAGGTCGTGTGAACCAAAAACCTATTAATAAATAAGAACACATTCCAACTAATTCCCAAAAAATATAAACTTGTATCAAATTAGAACTAATAACTAATCCTAACATTGAAGTATTAAAAAAACTCATATAAGCAAAAAACCTCAAATATCCTTGATCATGAGACATATAATTGTCACTATAAATCAGAACCAAAATTCCAACAGTTGTAATTAATATTGACATAATAGAAGTAAGTGGATCAATAAAGTAACCGAACTCAAAAGAAAATTCATTATTTATGGTCCAAGACCATAGATTTTGATGAATGCAACTTCGAGTTATTTGTTGAATAGATAGATCGAATGAAAAGATCATAACTATACTTAACAAAAAAATACTAAGAAAAGTCCACATACGACGAAGATTTTTTGTTGCTGTCGGAAAAAGTAGAAGTCCAACTCCTAGTAAAATAGGCACTGGAAGTGGAATGAAAGGTATGATCCATGAATATTGATATGTATGTTCCATAAAAAAAAAACCTTTTTATTTTCTTCTTAATTAATTATTTCTGATTCACTGGTTTGTATCTTTTTTCAAAGGGCGCAATAAAAAAATCACGATATTTCAAACCTAAATGGAATTTTTTAGGAATTAGTATGAATCCTTCCTAAATCCTTCAAAAATAAATATATATATCTACATATGTTCAAAATCTACATATATTCAAAATCTACATATATTCAAATCAAAAAAATTAGAAATGATTAAATAATATCACTAAGTTACTGTGAAAAATAAATAATTATTTTTCTTTTTTTTTTTTTTAATACATTAATACTAAAAAAGATTTTGATTTTATGCAGATACAGAAAAAGTAAATTATTATTACGTAATACAATAATTTATATACATATATTAAGAATAGAACAAAGATTTACACGACAAAAAAGTACTTGATATTAATCATAGAATGGAAAAAAACTTTACCTAAAAAAAACAAAGTTATTTGAGTTTGATTATTTAGAATCATTAAGGAATTCATTATCAAATTGAGTGATTGTCTTCCATTACAATAAATAAGACTTTTATTTTATTTGTAAGAAAGATTATGATAGCCGACATTTTTCTTTACATACATTTTTCTTTACATATGAAGAAAGTTCATAATTTTTTTCATAATAGAATCTATCAGTATAGATTAATTAAATGAGCGCTCTCGTACGGATTTTAAAAGTTAAATTAAAAAAAATTTGAATTTTTTTATTAAATAATTATATTAAATAAATATAAAATAAAAAAGTTAAAGAAAAAGAGAAAAAAGGTCGGGTTCTTAAACTTTTCGATGTCTTTTTTTGTTTTTTTGTTCCAGTAATATTTTATCCTACTTTGTACTTTAAATATTTATAGATATTTATTTTTTTTTTTAACAATTTCTATATATATAGAAACATAAAGTTTATATATATATAGAAACATAAAGAAAAAAAAAAATAGCTAGATAGGGAGTAAGAAAGAATAGAATAATAGATGTCTTTCACATCCAATTATACCATTGAATAACTTTTTTCATTTTTGAATGGCAGTTCCAAAAAAACGTACTTCTATCTCTAAAAAGCGTATTCGTAAAAATATTTGGAAAAAGAAGGGATATTGGGCAGCATTGAAAGCTTTTTCGTTAGGGAAATCTCTTTATACAGGTAATTCAAAAAGTTTTTTTGTACAACAACTAAATAACAAAACATTAGAATAATTGGAATTGGCCTAACTTAAAAATACATTTTTTTAGAATACATATAAAAAGTAATCAATATAAAAATAGAAATCCTCTTTTTTCTATTTTTATAAATTTCTATTTTTATAAAGAGGATCCCCATTTCTTAATGTTTTGACTTTTGTGTACTAAATTCTAAAACTTTTTTTTTTAGAATGAAATAAAGACAAGATATACATAAAAAATAAGGTTTCACTGTTTTTTTATTTAATATATTTTTTGTTTAATATAATAAAAAATATGACTTTTTTTTTTCATTTTCGGGATGGGGATTCTTATTTTCCCCATCACTAACTTGTTGCAATAATAAAAATCTTAGATTTCCTCTTTTATAGTATTTCTATCGAAAAAAAATAAAATACAAAAAAAAAGTGAATTTGAAAATTTTTAAGTAACTCAGACTAAAAAAAAGATCTTAATTTAAAAACCCAAAATCCCTATTTAAACAAGTTTTTATTCATCAAATCCATTGTAAATTGGATTGAATTTACTTTTTATTTAAATCTCGACGATTGAATAAAAATTTGTTAGTATTCTTTTGAACAAGTTGCCGCTATGGTGAAATTGGTAGACACGCTGCTCTTAGGAAGCAGTGCTAGAGCATCTCGGTTCGAGTCCGAGTAGCGGCATAGCAGCTTCTAAAAGAGATATTATAAGTTTTATAATAAATTTAACTCCCGATTTTCATTTCATATAATCGGGTAAACCCTACTATTAATTTTTTAACAATTTTTTTATGATTTTTTCAATTTTAGAACATATATTAACTCATATATCCTTTTCGGTCGTTTCAATTGTAATAACAATTTATTTTTTAACTTTATTAGTTGATGTAGATGAAATCATAAGATTTTATGATTCATCAGATAAAGGCATGATAATTACTTTTTTTGGTATAACAGGATTATTATTCACTCGTTGGATTTATTCGGGACATTTCCCATTAAGTAATTTATATGAATCATTAATTTTTCTTTCATGGGCTTTCTCGATTATTCATATGCTTTCCTATTTTAATAAAAAACATAAAAATTACTTAAACACAATAACTGCGCCAAGTGCTATTTTTATTCAGGGGTTTGCTACTTCAGGTCTTTTAAACAAAATGCCTCGATCTGGAATATTAATACCCGCTCTTCAATCAGAGTGGTTAATGATGCACGTAAGTATGATGGTATTAGGCTATGGCGCTCTGGTATGCGGATCATTATTATCAATAGCTCTTCTAGTCATTACATTTCGAAAAATCAGACCTATTTTTGAAAAAAATAATATTAAAAGTAATATTTTCTTAAATGAATCATTTTCTTTTGGTGGACTTTACTACATGAATAAAAGAAATAATATTTTACTAAGACAAAACATTAATTTTAGTTTTTCTAGAAATTATTACAGGTGTCAATTGATTAAACAATTGGATTATTGGAGTTATCGTATTATTAGTCTTGGCTTTATCTTTTTAACCATCGGCATTCTTTCAGGAGCAGTATGGGCTAATGAGACATGGGGGTCATATTGGAATTGGGATCCAAAAGAAACTTGGGCATTTATTACTTGGACCATATTCGCGATTTATTTACATATTAGAACAAATAGAAATGTTAGGGGTATAAATTCTGCAATTGTGGCTTCGATAGGCTTTCTTTTCATTTGGATATGTTATTTGGGGGTCAATCTCTTAGGAATAGGTTTACATAGTTATGGTTCATTTACATCTAATTGAATAAAACAATAACAAAAAAACAAAAGGATGCAAATCCAAATCTAAAAAAAGGACAGCATCTATTTAATATAACTTAAGAAAGAAAATTTAGTGATAAATCGTCAAGAACCTTTTGAATCAAGTAGTGGAATGATTCAAAAGGTTCTCACAATACAAACGCCAAAGACCTCTGATTACAATTCAATTTAATGTTTTTTTACTTAAGATAAATAAAAAAAAAAAAAAAGCAAAAAACTGATTTTTATTCATTGTACAACAAATAATGAATTTGACAAATCCTATGATTTTTTTTGTTTCATTTTTTTTTTAATTCCTGAAAACTATCCATAAAAATAATTAGATAGAATAGATTCGACCTTGTCACTTGCTATTGAGAGCACAAAATCAGGATAAATAC